ATTCAAGGAACTATTCTAAGGGTAGAGGGATTATCAATAGTGTTCGTTCAGAATCTTTTTTTGACTCTGCGCCATTGATTACACTATAATATTATTATTTATTATTGAGGAATAATGGAAAAATTCCTTCATATTTATAGAGATAAGGGGACATAATTCACATGGATATAGTAAGTCTCGCTTGGGCTGCGTTAATGGTAGTCTTTACATTTTCCCTTTCACTCGTAGTGTGGGGAAGAAGTGGACTCTAAGAGTATTACTAATTAATCAAACTGTATCAATTGTTTTATAGATCGTTCTGTAATACGTTTTGAACTATTTAAAATTAAAATCAAAAGATCTTCATTTCTAATTTCATTGGATTCGAATGGAGTAATGCATCGTTATATGAATCATACTTTTTCAATCAAAGAGATATTTCACTGACTCCCATTTTTGTATTTCGAAAGGTATTCCAATGATAGGAAATTTTTCCCAACAAAATTCTGTTCTATTTCAATCAGCGGTCTCTTACCAGACTTATAGGTTGGTGCTGAAGAAGACCAGATTTTTTAATCCCTCTTTAAAAAGAAGAAGTCGTTTTGTTAAGTGTATACGCACTTTCTATGAAAAGCGGTATAGACATAGTGGTTATCTAAGGAGATACTATACATAAGAGCAAAGCAATTATTTTAGATTGATCGAATAGATAGAACAAATAAATAGAATGGGGTTGACATACAAATATATGAAGATAATATTGGAGAGATTAATATATATTAAATTAAGCTTCTATCGTTATTGTATATTGTAAAGTCCAACTTTACACATTATACAACTTTATACAACTTTATCTTTATACACCACAATAATTCTAATAGATAGATCTATGGTAGAAAGATTCATCTACAATAGGATCTATCTATTAGAATACTGCCGATCATTATTTCATTTCAATTTAAGCACTAAAATTGGAATACTTTTCATTTTAATTTTTGATAAGAACTCATAAGTCAAGTTTAATTCAAATTAATTATTTTGACTGACTGTTTTTACGTAAATTATAAGTAGAAAGGCTGTAGGAACTAGAATGAATAATGCAGTAGCAATAAATGCAAGAATATTTACTTCCATAATCTAATCTTTTTTTTTTTTTAATTTCGAAATAACTCGGGATTTAATCCCATAGAGATGTTAAACCTTTCGCCTGTAAATTCAATGAATGAATTACCTCTCCATGGTTTTGAATCGGATCAATATCATGAATAACAATATCTGAGCTATCAAATAAATTCGTCGTCGAAAATGGAATAGTATAACATAGGAAGTTCTTTTCTCCATAACCCAATTCCAACCTGTATTCCTGACCCAATCCAGAATTCCTTTATTCGGTTACGTCCCTTTTTCTATAACCTATCCTCCGCCTTTCGTGTACAATAATCTGATAAAGTATCATCAGATCGCCCTTCCACTTTCAACTTTCATTAGTCGCGCAGTTAGAAATCCAAACAAAAAATAAAAAGAACAGAAACAAATTATTTATTCCCTTGCTAAGAGCAATTGGATCTTTGGTTGATCTGTCTTTTACTCCCCCCTCCATAGATTATTAGTGCTGGGAATATATATCAAAAGTCCAGTGTGCAATCTGAATGAGAAATCTATTTTTCAATTAGTAATTGAGGTTACGCAAAACCAGAGTCAGAAGGAGAAATTAAATTGTTTAATCTAGAAGAGTATTCTATCAGAAGAATTTTGTTAAAGTTAAATTCCTTTTTGATTGTGAATTCTATTTTGTGTATGCGTGCCCCCCCAAAAAAAACATAGAGTACTCTATCCACGGATCGGGAACAATCGAAAAAGCAGACTCAGTATTTCTTGGAATACTTACTATAATGCTACTACTAATTGTAGTAATCCACCCACATATGTTTTTATCCTACCAAAAGTAAAGAAATAGAACTTAACCCCCTTTTTTGTTGTTTGGGAATGAACTTATGCCCTCCGGATCCCTTTCTATAAAAGGGGGAGATGAATGGATTGCTGTATTTATTGGATCCATCGGGACTGGCGGGGCTCGAACCCGCAGCTTCCGCCTTGACAGGGCGGTGCTCTGACCAATTGAACTACAATCCCAGCGAAATAAGGGATCTTGAAGAAATTTTTATTCTTTTTATCTCCGCCTCGAGTATTTATGAAAGATAGGGGGGTTATACCCTCTCGTGAGAGATTGTAGAATTAGGCGAATTATTGGGCCGAGCTGGATTTGAACCAGCGTAGACATATTGCCAACGAATTTACAGTCCGTCCCCATTAACCGCTCGGGCATCGACCCAGGAAGAATCACTTTTAGACTTATTGATAATCCATGATTCACTTCCTTTCGTAGTACCCTACCCCCAGGGGAAGTCGAATCCCCGCTGCCTCCTTGAAAGAGAGATGTCCTGAACCACTAGACGATGGGGGCCTACTTGCCCAACTGCCATCACACTATCATCATAGTATGAACAGTTTTTTGAAATTG